ATTCTCTGTACTATCAATAGGATCCGTTATAACAAGTCACACACTCATATTCCGGAAATACAGAAAGAAAGAAATTCCACGATCGAACTACCAATAAGAAAATAATATAATGAGATAAAATCCGAAACAACAATGCTTTACTTTGTATTAAAAAGTTAAGAATTCGCGGTTCTCGTGAATCTAATTTAATTCATTGAAATTCCGTCCAATAAAACGGAAGAATTATAAATTTCCAAAATAATAGATAGGAATACTGCAAATAGAGCCATTGCAACACCCATCAAAGGAGTAGTTCCCCACCCAGGAGCTACTTTACCATATTCTGAATTCAATGGTTTTAATAAATCCCCTACAGCAGTTCGTCTTGGTCCAGATCTAGAACTACCCTCAACGGTTTGTGTAGCCATAAATCCTATTTTGTATTCATTGAGATCTGTTGACTTTGTATACCATTCCGTTGTAAATAAACGATTTTATCATAGATCCATTTTGGTCTTGAAATTATATAATAATGGAAACAGCAACCCTAGTCGCCATCTCTATATCTGGTTTACTTGTAAGTTTTACTGGGTACGCCTTATATACTGCTTTTGGGCAACCCTCTCAACAACTAAGAGATCCATTCGAGGAACACGGGGACTAGTTGAAGTAATAAGCCTCCCATTGTTGGGAGGCTTATTACGTCAATTGATATAATGAAAAATCATTTCATCTTTTTAGTTGGAACTTTAGGTGGTTCTCGAAAAAAGATAGCGAAAAATATTATCCCTAGAGTGGAGACTAAGAGGAATGTATAAACCAATGCTTCCATAAATTCGATCGTGCTTTACAATTATAGCTTCCATACCTATTTATTATTGGGGATTATCTCCCGCATAAAGAAAAAAAAGCAAGAGTCAAAGAAAAGGCGAAGATTCCAATCAAGATTTTTCGGTTAACTTCTGTCAAATCAGAAAAATAAAGAAAAAAATAACAGAGAAATCTTGTATCAGACTACTTGTCTTCTTGTAGTTGGATCTCCAAGTTTTTGGAATGCTCCAAATTCCACTTGAGCATCCAAATCTGGGTCAATACCAGCAAAAACATCTCTGAACAAGGTTCTAGCACCATGCCAAATGTGCCCGAAGAAGAAAAGCAGAGCAAAAGAAGCATGTCCAAAAGTAAACCAACCCCTCGGACTGCTACGAAAAACCCCATCAGATTTCAAAGTAGCACGATCTAATTCAAAAATTTCACCTAATTGGGCGCGCCTAGCATATTTTTTCACAGTAGCGGGATCACTATAACTGACTCCATTGAGTTCACCACCATAGAACTCAACAGTTACGCCCACTTGTTCGACGCTATACTTCGATTCTGCCCTTCTAAAAGGAACGTCGGCTCTAACAATTCCGTCTCCGTCTACCAAAACAACCGGAAATGTTTCAAAAAAAGTAGGCATACGACGTACAAAAAGTTCACGCCCTTCTTTATCTCTAAAGATAGGATGTCCTAACCACCCAACGGCTATTCCATCCCCGTTGTCCATTGAGCCCGCTCTGAATAATCCCCCTTTTGCAGGATTGTTGCCGATGTAATCATAAAAAGCCAATTTTTCAGGAATTTTAGACCAAGCTTCTGATAAACTTTGATTTTTGGCTAGCCCAGCGCCAACTCTTCTATATATTTCTTGCTGGAAGTATCCCTGATCCCATTGATAACGAGTGGGGCCAAATAATTCGATAGGGGTAGTTGCTGAACCATACCACATAGTTCCAGCAACAACAAAAGCTGCAAAAAAGACAGCAGCGATACTGCTGGAAAGGACGGTTTCAATATTTCCCATACGTAATCCTTTGTATAGACGTTGGGGCGGGCGGACACTAAGATGAAATAGGCCCGCTAATATACCTAAAGTACCTGCTGCAATATGATGAGAGGCTATTCCTCCCGGAACAAAAGGATCAAAACCTTCTACACCCCACGCTGGATTTACAGGTTGTACCTTTCCAGTTAGTCCATAAGGATCGGATACCCATATTCCAGGACCATACAACCCTGTTACATGAAATGCGCCAAAACCAAAGCAAGCTACTCCTGAAAGAAATAAATGAATTCCAAAGATCTTGGGCAAATCCAAAGAAGGTTTTCCTGTACGTTCATCACAAAATATTTCTAAATCCCAATACACCCAATGCCAAATAGCTGCCAAGAAGCACAAGCCAGAAAACACAATATGTGCACCGGCCACGCCTTCGTAACTCCAAATACCCGGATTCGTTATAGTACCTCCTGTGATACTCCAACCGCCCCATGAATTGGTTATTCCTAAACGAGTCATGAAAGGTATAACGAACATACCTTGTCTCCACATTGGATCAAGAACGGGGTCAGAGGGATCAAAAACTGCTAATTCATATAAAGCCATCGAACCGGCCCAACCAGCAACCAAAGCTGTATGCATTATATGGACAGAAAGCAAACGACCGGGATCGTTCAATACGACGGTATGAACACGATACCAAGGCAAACCCATGTAAATACCCCTTTTTCAACGAAAAATAGACACTATGTAACTTTATTGCATTGGAAAAAACTATGCTATGGACCGAACTGTCTCAGTGGATTATCTCGGAGAAAGTATTAATATTAGTTTTATTCTTGTTTTTTTTTAGTAAAAATGGAACAATTCGGTTCGTAGGAACAAAGAGAAGCAGATCTATTCTATATCCGATAAGTACCAATACGCAATGGGGGTTGATCCCATTTTCTATGAACGAATGCATACATATTTGTTAATCATTCAAAAGACCTATTCGTAAGAATATTTTCTTAGTCTATGAATCAAATATGATAAAAGACAATATTATTAAGACAACAAAGACATTGTTACGCTTCCACATCAAAGTGAAATATAGTACTTAATTCTTTTTTCTTTCATTTTATGCCTATTGGTGTTCCAAAAGTGCCTTTTCGAAGTCCTGGAGAGGAAGATGCCTCTTGGGTTGACGTATAGTGCGGCTTGTCAGATATATTGGGTCATATGGGATTTCCCCGTTCTCTCCCCCGATCGAGATATCCTCTGTTTCGCCCAAGAAAGATGGAATTATCCAAAATTTGGAGCGTGAAGTGCAATTAGATGTATTTTGAGGGGTATTAAAATGAATATTATCAATTAAAATAATTTATGGTTAGCTTGGTTGGACCAATAAAATGACGTATCCAGGCTCCGTTTAGAAAAAACCCAATTGGTAATATATTTCTGATTATTAATACTTATATCATAGATCATAAAAGATTTTTTTTTATTGAATAAGAGAATAATCTCAAACTTTTAATCAAACGAATAATATGATAAATACAATATGATATGATAAGATAAATACGTCGAAATTTGGCAGAAGATATGAAATGAATTGAAAAAAAAGTAAGTCGTAGGAAAAAGGCGTAGTATTAGTAGCATTTGTCCTATATGTGCAAATCCAAATCGGTTTTTTTTACTCGGAGTAGAGCATAAACCTAAAAGAATTGAAAAAGCCCATTCAGGAACAAGAAAATGACATCGTGATTTGGATTAGATCTCGATGAAACAATACATCAATGAGAAGTTAGTTCGATAAGTTTAATGGATTTTTTTTATAGGGAAAGAGTACAAAACCCACCTTTCTTGAAAAGGGGAAGAAAATCGTTAATAAATTCGAAAATGAAATTAGAAAGGTGTCCCGCTATGAAAAAAAAAGAAAGAGGACTGGAATCTACACATTGATTCTTTTTTCGCAATTTTTGTTGAACCGTATGCATCAAAAGGTGCATGTACGGCTCTTAAGGGATACAAATTTTATCCTAATCAACCGACTTTATCGAGAAAGATTACTTTTTTTAGGCCAAGAGGTTGATAGCGAGATCTCGAATCAACTTATTGGTCTTATGGTATATCTCAGTATAGAGAATGATAACAAAGATCTTTATTTGTTTATAAACTCTCCCGGCGGGTGGGTAATACCCGGGGTAGCTATTTATGATACTATGCAATTTGTGCAACCTGATGTGCATACAATATGCATGGGATTAGCCGCTTCAATGGGATCTTTTATCCTGGTTGGAGGAGAGATTACCAAACGTCTAGCATTCCCTCACGCTTGGCGCCAATGAGTTTTTTAAGAAAAAAAGACTATGCCTTCGCCATATAAAATATGAATATTAAGTAATAATAGCATGGCACTTCGAATTCGATATGCATTTTTTTTAAACATAGATTATATATCGAAAGAGGAGTATGAAATTAGTATAAAATAAAGGGTATTCCCGATTTTATCCGGGGCCTTTTCAGCGTCACAAACTTTTTTGTTTTCACCCTGAAGACTTTTAACAATATTTATGGTATTGTTATGAAAGAGTACGAAAATAACTTTGGGATTGCTGAATCACAAACGAGATAAATATATAAAAAGCAACGGAGCCATCATAGTATTTTTTAACTGTCCCGAAGGGAAGGATGGTAATTGGATCATTTGCCGATCCGGATCTGAGAAAATAAACCCTATATCTATATATTTTTTTTTCTCTTTCTTTGATGGAAGGTCAAAGCGAATCCCATTGTGGAGCCGTATGCAATGTGCAAAAGATGCCTATGCCTGTACGGTTGCTTAATTCTATCTTTTTTTAATTCTTTATCTCTTCTCCTCACCTCATCATCCGAGATAGAGGAACCTTTTGTTTATTATATCATCAGGGTAATGATACATCAACCTGCGAGTTCTTTTTATGAGGCACAAACGGGAGAATTTATCCTGGAAGCAGAAGAACTATTGAAACTGCGCGAAAGCATCACAAGGGTTTATGTACAAAGAACAGGCAAACCTTTATGGGTTGTATCCGAAGATATGGAAAGGGATGTTTTTATGTCAGCAACAGAAGCCCAAGCTTATGGAATTGTTGATCTTGTAGCGGTTGACTAAAAATAGCAGTAATCCTGCGCAAATCCGCAACTTGAGATTTTTTACTTAACTTATTACCGGGTTTAATAATATTCTATTCATCTATTAAATAGAGAAGTAATTCATAAGCAGCCGGTTAGGATCGATCTAAACCAGCCCATTCATTATGTATACGATTCAACATGCCAACTATTAAACAACTTATTAGAAACACAAGACAGCCAATCAGAAATGTCACGAAATCCCCTGCTCTTCGGGGATGTCCTCAGCGCCGAGGAACATGTACTAGGGTGTATGTGCGACTCGTTCAGATCCTTGCTGGGACAAACTAAAGGAAACCCATTTTCCAGTATCAATGATCAGTACCAGTGAAGAGGAAAAAATGGAAGGAAAAAGGCCATTCACTATCTAAAAAAAAGATCTATTATATCCTTCTATTGTATTGTGTTGAAATTTATGGTTTCCATTGGTGCAAATCCAATCATTTCCATTTTGAATTGAAGATGAAAAACAAAAAATTCCTCATTGGTAACAAATGGTTATCCATTAAGCGAGGGAAATCCTATTTTCAAAGCCGAAATCTTATGTCTCTACTCTTGCAAAAACGGACTAAGAGGGTCAGCTACCCAGCTAATCTTCATAATTAAATATCGTTACTGTATAGGTAGATCTCGTTGTGAAAGACCTATGACTAGATAATTCATGGGTAGAGCCAAAGAATGTGAACTGTACAAGTTACCAATAGCATTGATTAAATGAAGTAAGGGGCTCCGGTGTATAGAGAGGACCTCACCGTTTAAGACGTAACCATAGAAACGATGGAACCCACTCTTTCTTTATTCATTTCTATTTATTACTTTTTTATGTTTTTTGATACCTCGTATCAATACAATTTCTTAGTTCGAGGTGAAATACCTATAAAAAAAGACAAATTGTGGTCGGGAAGGTTATAGTAGCAAAAGCCATTGGAATTTTTATTTTATACATTGGAAGAATCCGTTTTGTTATTAATAGGAAAGAGGAAAAGAATAACTGAAAGAAAAGAAATCAATTAGTTATTCATTAAAATTCATTTAATCAATGACCAGAATTAGACGAGGATATATAGCTCGGAGACGTAGAGCAAAAATTCGTTTATTTGCATCAAGCTTTCGGGGGGCTCATTCAAGACTTACTCGAACAATTATTCAACAGAAAATAAGAGCTTTGGTTTCGTCTCATCGAGATAGAGATAGGCAAAAGAGAGATTTTCGTCGTTTGTGGATCACTCGAATAAATGCAGTAATTCGCGAGAATGGGGTATGCTATAGTTATAGCAGATTAATACACAATCTGTACAAGAGACAGTTGCTTCTGAATCGTAAAATACTTGCACAAATAGCTATATTAAATAGGAATTGTCTTTTTATGATTTCCAATGAAATCATAAAATAAGTAAATTGTAAGGAATCCGACACAATATTTTAAATGGAGTTTCGCTGGAGAATGAACTCCGGGAAGGTAGAGTAGAAATTAATATGAAAAAAAGAATATGATAAAGTCGCTCAAAATAAAATGAGTGAACACGCCGAATAGTCAATAACCAAAAATTTCTTCTTCCCCATTCTTGTTTTTTTCTTACAATACGACAATCCAATCTGGATCCTCGAATTTTTCGAACAAAACATCAATCTGTGTTTGAGTTCAAATTGGAATTTGGATTCAATTGAAGAGTAAGCTTATTTTTTATTTATTTCTGGTTCTAAGACCAATAGTTCTGACGGTCGACTCGCCTCTTTCAAATTGTTTCTCATTATTAAGAAAAGGTAACAAAGATAAAATACGAGCTTGTTTTATAGCAATAGTAATTAATCTTTGTTGTTTTAAGGTCAATCTATTTACCCGTCTAGATAATATTTTTCCTTGTTCACTAATAAATCGACTAATTAAACTCATGTTTCTATAATCAATTCGATCCCCCGATTGGATCGGGGGCAAACGCCTACGAAAAGATCGCTTGGATTTAAGAAAGAATCGCTTGGATTTATCCATGGTTTGTTTATTCCTTATCCCGAAAACCCTATTTCAATCTCATCAAAAACGATTTAGGATTAAAAAAGATGATTTGATTTGGTTTTCTTTTATATTTATTTCTTTTTTATATTAATATTTTATTTGAATTGAAGTTCTATTTTTAAGTTCTATTATAGATTTAAGAGATACATATATATCTAGCTCTATACCTAATATGGTATTTCTAAATAAGGTATTTCTATATAATAATATAGTATATAGAATATGTCCCTTTTCATGTTCCCTGTAAAAGTGACACACAGACACCTTGATTCGATCTATTTCTTTATCTCCCCGTGAATCGTATGTTTGTAACAATAGGGACAGAATTTTCTCAATTCTAATCGACTAGGAGTATTGTGGCGATTCTTTTGAGTAATATATCTGGAAATACCCGTTGATTCTTTATTAACACCCTTTCGAACACAACTAGTACATTCTAAAATAACCGTTACGCGGACTTCTTTACCCTTGGCCATGAACCCCCTTTCTTTAAGTTTTTGATGAGTTTTTGATTCAACCAACTCTTCGATTTTCCGATTTAAAGGGAAAAAGGAAGAAAAAAAAATCAAAAATAAATAGAAGTTGCTAACTCGAAATTTTGAAAGATTATTTCGTTGCAATCACAACCCAAAATAAGTAATAGTAAATAAATATTACTATTAATTAAAATAATGATTTCGAACTCTATTCAGTTCTATTTAGAATAGAATTCTATTCTAAGTCGAAGTATAGTATTTCATTTGACTATCTTGTATGATATTCTTGTCTTAGACACATTTCGATTTCCGTTTTCACTAGATTATTTATCAATTGAATTGAAGAACCCGAATTTCGACGAGGTTGAATCTACTTTTTGATTTCTCTTTCCTCTTTTCTTTATTCTACTTATCTTCTTTATTTTACTTAATTGTAAGTAATTCTATTTTATCTAAAAGAAAAGAGGGGGAGGGATTAGTCACAGATCTTTTGATTCTCTCTCTAATCTTCTTCACCCCTTCCCATGTCAATAACTAGAATGAAAAAAAAGGGAATGTCAACGCATCCGGGAATAATCGATTGATCTCTATCAATAGACCTGCTAAAGCCCCGAACCATAGAGTACTTAGTACCGGTGCCACGGAAAGATATGTTTTTAGATCTCGCATTTCAAATCCTCCTTCTTTATTCTTTTTTGTAATGTATAATGTTAATACATATATGATCAGCTGTATATGTAAGTAGTTAAGGACCGCTTGTATTTGTACACGGAATTCCTAATTCCAATTGAAATGTACACCGATTCGGTAGATAAGATTTTCCCTTTCTGAAAACCGAAAAATACATCCCTTTTTATCTGAGCATTCCAAAAAAACCTTCATTTTTGAGTTTTTTTTACGATGGGTTTCATATTCATATATTTCATAATATATATTATTAAGATATTCTTAGATATATATTATCTAAGAATAAAGATTAGATAATATCTATTAGAATATATATTAGATATATAAACCTTCTACTATTATTATATCTTATATGAGACAAAAAAAAAAGAATAAATTGCAAGATAACTTGTATGTATATCAATGGATATAAAAAAATGAGGATTTGGAAAACAAGACAAGGATTCTCTACAATGACACTGTAGACCAATTGATAGGGATGTAGCGCAGCTTGGTAGCGCGTTTGTTTTGGGTACAAAATGTCACGGGTTCAAATCCTGTCATCCCTACCTATTACTGCTCAGAGGAGAAGTAATGAAATCGATTAAAATCGTGCATACATAATCTTTTTTTATAGTAGAAAATGATATACTATATGCATACAAGACGTATTGGGGTTACAAAACAAAATACTCTTCCTTCTAGTCTTATCTATTGTGATAAGAAAGCGCTCTTAGTTCAGTTCGGTAGAACGTGGGTCTCCAAAACCCGATGTCGTAGGTTCAAATCCTACAGAGCGTGATTCGGGTCTTGGTTACTTGGTTAGGTTAAGCCGAAAATGACACTCAAAAAATGGAACAGGAATCTGAATTTGACCTCCCGTGAATTAAAGAAAAGAGGAGGTCAATAAAAAAAAGATGTTAATTAATCAAAAGTCCAACTGATCGCCACGTCTGTATTGTAAATATGCAGTTACAAATAATCCAGCTAAAGTAATAGGAATTAGACCTAAGACAATTCCAAATAGAAAAACTTCAATCATTTCAATTTGTTTGAAAGGGAAAAAGGAGAGGTAATATCTGTCCCTAAATATTAATCCGGATTGTCCATCAATCTCTCAATGACCACTAATTCGAAATTGATGCGGTAAGGAACTATAGAATATATGAATACTTACAAAAAGATTTCTTTTTATGAGTTGTATTCATGCAATTAATTTCAAATAAGTCGTATCTTGGTCAGACCAATAAATAGAGCTGCGGTTATAGTTAAAGCCGCTAGTAGAAAACCGAAAAAACTAGTTATAGTAAGCATGAAGATGAAGGGGCTAAATGAAATATGTTCTTTTTATACATATGCTTATAAAGCACTTTCCTAAGTTTCAAGTTTTGAAAGATACTAAGAAAAAATACCAATTGAAATGAAAGAATAAGTTCACGTGACAGTTGTTAACTCAGCAATCATTATAGACAGTATTAACAAAAAGAGAGAAGGAGCGGGGTAAAAAAAGAAATCAATTAATCATTTGTAACATCTACCCATCCCGTGATTCCGAATCGCGGGATTCATTAGACAACTCTTGAGTAAACTAATATTAAAATAGAAAATAATAATAAGTAAGAAAGACGTCATGTAACTTCATTCAAAAAATGAAACTTTCTTTGAATTCATATGGAACAAAATTAGAAAAATCATTTCTATTTTAATCTTTTTTTTTAATCGTATCGATTAGATTTTATTTTAGAATAAAAAGGGACCTTATAATACCTCTCGTTTGAGATACTATATGAATGAACCTACTATTTCATTTGATGCGTAAAACTGAAACAAATCAAATAAAGTAAATGTAAATAAAGGAAAAGGTATTGCAGGATCAGATCAATTACG